ATATAGAATCTTTGAAAAAGACCTTCTCTCATAAGAAAGAAAAGGCTTACTATCTTTGGGATCTGATGCTACACCGCTGCTCAATACTTTAGGGGGTCGACTCCATTACATAAGTGGATTCCTAGCTTTTGTCTCATATTATGACATTAAGTAAGCAGTTCTTATTGTATCGGCAAAAATTTCGCTAATTGATCTTTACGGTGCTTCCTCTATCAATTAGATCCTTTATCCATAGAATAAAGTATCTAGGCATATTTCTTTTTTCATATTTCGATTTCTATGAAGTTTATTTCTTTGCTACAGCTGATAAAAATCGTTGTTTTGGACGATGCCATATGTAGAAAGCCTATTTTTTTTTTATTTTTTTTACTAGTAGATTACTAGTAGATTTTGCTCTTTCTTTCCTTTTTCTTTCTATAGTGTAGATAGTCGCACGTAATGACAGATTACGGCCATATTATTAAAAGCTTGTGGTAAGAAAGGGTTTCGTTCTAATGCCCGAAAATAATATTCCAAAGCTTTTGTGTGTTCTCCATTACTTGTGTGAATAAGGCCTATATTATAGAGTATATAACTTCTATCATAGGGATCGATTTCTAGTCGCATAGCTTCATAATAATTCTGTAAAGCTTCCGCATAATTTCCTTCGGATTGAGCAGACATCCGTTACGGTCGTTATTCGATTCAAAGAATCTCCGTTCCAGAACCGTACGTGAGGTTTTCATCTCATACGGCTCCTCCCTTATGTGCATAATAAGCCTAATACATAGAATCAAAAAGGAGTGAAATATTCTCATTATGAACTGAGCGGGGCTAGTGTTTTTACAAGAAATCTCTAGCCAACCTTCCTGCAAAAGATCGTTTCTTAACATCCAAGATGTTGGTACTAGATAAAAATATAAAAATGTTACGTTAACTCCAACAATTTCTTTGTCCTCAACATCCCTTAATTTCTAGGAATTAGTCACTTCAACAGTCTTCGATGGTTATATGGGTATCCAAAGCACGAATGAGATGGATATTTGTTGTCCCAACCATTCTTCTTAGTCCCGATCCCAATAAGGAAAAGGGGAAATTTAGAGCAAAGTTTTCGTGTTGTTGATTCCTAAGCGTAGTGCTTCTTCCTCTATGCCGCCTAGTGGTACTAGTGGAGCAGTATTAACCTGCAATACATAACCCATAGCCATAGGTGTAACCTTTTCGCTCAATGCTAGAATCGACAATTGAAACATCTGAGGCTGCATTAATCGGGGATACACGACAGAAGGAATGTTTTTTTAGAAACTTCACCTTCAATAAACGTAGAGTTTTTTTCAAATCTTTCTATCCCGGCTAATGTGTCTTTCTCCTAAAACTCGACGCGGTAAATAAAAGAAATCAAATCACACCATCTCTGTAATAAGTAAATGCCTCTTTTTCTCCTGAAGTTGTCGGAATTATTCGTAATAAGATATTGGCTACAATTGTAAAGGTCTTATCAATCAAATTTCCAGTTATCCGGGATCTAGGCATAGGTAGCAATCCATTTTAAAATTTCTTTTAATTACCTCTCGTTAGAAAACGATCCTACAAAAAAAGTAATTATACAGTACGAAATAACATAAAAACAGACTTAACTCATAAAAAAAGATAGACCGCGTGTTCGAGTCGTTCCAATCCCGTTATTTTAGCCGGTATAGATATCAGAAAAAGACGGGAACGTCATCTTCGCAAACAGCAAACATAAATAGATATATATCTTTATTGTTTATTGTTTTTAAGAAAAAGTTTTTCACAAAAAAAAAATTTCTTTATCCCCCTAGCCCCGAAGGAAAAGTCTTTCTTTGATTAAATGATTAAAAGTTTTCTATTTTTTATAGTTTATAGTTAGAATTAATTGTACGTACCGTACCTATCCAACATCTAATCTAATATATATGATACTAAATTCTATATGATAATAAATACAGTTGGAATAATTACATCAATAGTTGCAGTGACAGTTATCTTCATTCTCAAATCGGGATTGACTCGCGATTCACTCGCTTTCGGGGCCATAATCATTATCCTAATCATTATGTAGGAGAGATGGCCGAGTGGTTGAAGGCGTAGCATTGGAACTGCTATGTAGGCTTTTGTTTACCGAGGGTTCGAATCCCTCTCTTTCCGCACCTTCACCTAATTTATCAATGTTACTGAAATGCTATTGACCGCAATATATCAAATCACCTAACAATGGATACCCTTATTCCAAGAGTTCTATCTTTCTTTGATATGGATTCTCTATTCCTAATTTCTGTGGAACAGAAAATACGAGTGGACAAGGAATGAAAATGCCCCTATCATTCTAGGATATATCAATGGGATAAAAATCCCCCAAGAAAACCCATACCTTTTGTCTCTTTACTTAGGTGACAGGGGACAAAATTGTTCGAACCCTTGTTATTTTAGTTAGGTTTAAGTCTGACGAGAATAATATTCTACAACTAACAATTCATTTATTTTCAAGCCAATCCATTTACTATCTATTATGTGATTGACCAATCCTTTATATTGGAATGGGTGAAGAGTCAAATGTTTTGGCAATTCCTCCTGGGGGAATGAATCAAGAGAATTTTGAATCATAACTCTAGATTTTTGTTCATCCTTCGCTGTAATAATATCGCGGGGTTTGCAGCGATAACTTGGTATATCTACTATACGATCATTAACTAAAATATGTCTATGGTTAACTAATTGGCGGGCTCGAGGAATAGTTGACGCCATACCTAATCGAAAAAGGATGTTATCCAAACGCATTTCAAGTAATTGTAGTAAAACCTGACCTGTTGACCCTTTGGCTTTTGCGGCGATACGAACGTATTTAAGCAATTGTCGTTCTGTAAGACCATAATGAAAACGCAATTTTTGTTTTTCTTCTAAACGAATACGATATTGAGATTTTTTACCGGCGCGCGATTGATTTCTAAGATCGCTCCCGGCTCTAGGCCTTTTACTAGTTAGTCCCGGTAAAGCCCCCAGACGGCGTATTTTTTTGAAACGAGGCCCTCGGTAACGTGACATAAAGACTCCTTATTTTCTTTATTTTATTGAAATTTCATAAACCTAAATTAAAACTGAACTAAAGGATAAATATGATAAATGAGGCAAAATCTACTGAAGTATTATACTACAAAAAATACTGATATACTACAAATGAGATGGATTCTATCAATATCCGGACCTTATTGTATATATACAAAGTATACACAAAGAATGTATATAGAATAAAAAAAAAAAATAGAAAAAAAAAAAGCCAGCTATCGGAATCGAACCGATGACCATCGCATTACAAATGCGATGCTCTAACCTCTGAGCTAAGCGGGCTCACATAACAGAAATTGTACATGCACAGGAATTTAGTAAACTACTGGAACCTTAGCTATTCACTTTTCATTCGTAGTAATTAATAATTAAATTAAATGAATATAGAAAAATGAACTGAATATATAAAAAAAAAAGAAAAGAATTGACCGTTCGAGTATTCAAAATTGCACAATAAAAATGATTCGAAGAAAAACATATAGAATAAATGTGGTATATATGCATCTATATTGAATTATTGAATTGCGGATACAGAAATGATAGAATGATTTCTGATTAGACCAAATTAGGGGTCCAAAATAGATATGAAAGAGGCTAGACAAGAAATCAAATAAAATATTAAAATAAGAGGAAACACTATTCTAGGAATATAGGAATATAGGAATCGGTATCTAATGACTTTAACAGTTCCAGTAGAATAGAATAGAAATGAAAGAAAAAAGGGAATGACATAATAACATAATAATAAGATTTGAATCTCAAAACACAAAACAAAGAGGGGATATGGCGAAATTGGTAGACGCTACGGACTTAATTGAATTGAGCCTTAGTATGGAAACTTACTAAGTGATAACTTTCAAATTCAGAGAAACCCCGGAAAAAAAAGGGGCAATCCTGAGCCAAATCCTATTTTTCGAAAACAAACAAAGGTTCATAAAGACAGAATAAGAATACAAAAGGATAGGTGCAGAGACTCAATGGAAGTTGTTCTAACAAATAGAGTTGACTGCGTTGCATTAGTCAAGTACAAGTAAGGGAATCCTTCTGCTAAAGTTAAAATTCCAGAAAAAAAGAAAGGTAAAGTAAAGTATAACCCTATATACATAATACATAGGCATACGTACTGAAATACTATCTCAAATGATTAATGACAACCGACCCAAATCTGTATTTTTTTCTATGTTATATGAAAAATGAAATAATTAATAATTCAAATATCAAATAATAATAAAAAAAAAAACATTGCTTTGATTTGAATCGATTCCAAGTTGACGAAAGGATCGAATATTCATTGATCAGATCATTCACCCCAGAATCTGCTGATTAATTGGACGAGAGTAAAGATAGAGTCCCATTCTACATGTCAATATCGACAACAAAGAAATTTATAGTAAAAGGAAAATCCGTCGACTTTAGAAATCGTGAGGGTTCAAGTCCCTCTATCCCCAAAAAGGGGCCCACCCGACTCCCTAATTGTTTATCTTATTCTCTCTTTTCGTTAACGATTCAAAATTCGTTATCTTTCTCATTTATTTTTCTCATTTATTCGAGTTTTTCACAAATGTATCCGGGCTGCATTTTTTCTTTTCACAAGTTTTGTGATAGATAGGATAGACATCCAAACGAACTTCTTTGAGTAAAACAAGGAATCCCTTTTAAAATAAAATTGGAATGATTAACAATGATAAGACTTTAGAATAGCTTTAGAATATCTTTTTTTTTTATTGACTTTTATTGACATAGACTCAAGTCATTTACTAAAATTAGAAAGAAGGCGCGTCGGAAATGGTCGGGATAGCTCAGCAGGTAGAGCAGAGGACTGAAAATCCTCGTGTCACCAGTTCAAATCTGGTTCCTGACACATGATAAATTTGTTTAGAAGTATCTATTCTACAACTCTACAACTTAATTAAATTAATTGATATAGATGGTATAGA